TGGATAATTGGCTTTTTCTTTAACTTTATTTATATATGCTTTTAGTTTATATATTTTTACTTAATTTATATATTCTATATTAAAGTTTTAATTTAACTAAAGTACAAAAATCAATTTTAAATTTTTGATAATCTTGAGTCAAGAACGTAATAGGACGTTTTCGATTGGTTCATAGTGACAATCGAAGATGGTAAGATTGAGATCAAATAAATGGGAAAAATATAAAAGAAATAAAGAAATAAAAATAGGGGTATGCGATAGATAATGATCTATCTTGATTCTATATTTTTTTATACTTTTGACTTAAGGGCGACAAAAGAAAGAACGGGTCTTATTATTCTGACATATTATTAACATAACATTCCTTTGATACTTCTGAGACGTCAAAGGTTGTCTCTACGTATTTTGCTTGTACTTAATGTTTTCCGATTATACTAGAAATCTTCGAGTATAATCATTAGAACTTGGTCTAATTGGATTTATTGGATTGTTTCATCAATGGTGTTGGATCAGAACTCCCTTTTGACTCTTCGCTGGTAATTCTACTATTATTAGTGAACAATAATTGAATAATTCCTTCATAGAGATCGAGGACATAATTTACATGGATATAGTAAGTCTCGCTTGGGCTGCTTTAATGGTAGTCTTTACATTTTCCCTTTCACTCGTAGTATGGGGAAGAAGTGGACTCTAGAAGTACTACTAATTGAGTTTAGGAATCAAACTGTATCAATTTTTTTTATAGATCGTTCTGCAAAGACTATTTTTTAATTTACTATTTCAATTTCAAAATTGAATTTGAAAAGATTTTCATTTCGAAGTTATATGTATTGGATTCTAGTGGAGTAATGTATTCTATAAATAATATATGAACTCTTTCAAATAATATATGAACTCTTTCAAGCAAACAAAGATTTCAATTATTCCTATGTTCCTATTTCGAAAGTAAAAGTGCTCCAAATGGTATGAAATCTTTTTCAATCGAATTCTTCATAAATCTTCTTATAGTGACAATGAGTAAGAACGAAACCTTTTATTACTATATACTTTACTTTTTCTTTGTTATTTTTTTCCTTCTTTTTCTTTCCTCTTCAAAGAGAAAAGAAAATAGTTCTGTTATTACATTACGTCGATACACTTTTTTACGGAAAACAACATAGACGTAGCGGTTGTCCAAGGAGATACTACACATAAGAAAATATTGTCTTTGGGCAAGTCACATATTGCGCACTTACCATTTGTGTTTTATTATTTTAAAGATTTTATTTAAAATATTATTTATGCTGGTCTCTTTTTTGATTTCATATCATGGTTGAAAGGTTAAAATCGGTGAGGTTTATTAATCCTTTTCGAAATCCGAAGAGGTTCCCATGGAACCTCTGGATCCTTTGTCAACTGGTCAATTAATTACTTTTTTGTTGGAATGCTAACAAGAAGATTACTTGATTTTCTTTTATTATACCCATATCTACTTTTCTTTCATTGATTTGATTCTTTCTTTCTTTCAATGTATATCGAAATTCACATTAAATTAAAAAAGATAAGAAATCTAGGAATTAGAATCATAAGAGTAAGAGTGGTCTTTCGATTATTTCAAATTGATTGGAATCAACACAAATCAAATAGAAATGGATGAAGCAAAGAAATAGAATTGGGACATGGAACTATGTACATTATATATGGAATTGATATCTATATATGAAGATAATAATGTCATTGATATATATTATATTAAATTAACCTGTATCGTCATACAGCAAACTTTATAAAGTAAATAACAATACTAGTATTGTATGGTAGAAAAATATTTTTCTACCATACTATCTAGTATCTCATCGAATACTGCTCTCATAGAATACTGCTGATTCTAGTTCGATCATTTCATTTAAAACGTGAAATTTGAATCCTTTTATTTTATTTCTTCTCTTTAATCAGTGATAAGAACTAAAGAGTCACAAGTTTAATTCAAATTAATCACTTTGACTTACTGTTTTTACGTATATTATAAGTAAAAAAGCAGTAGGAATTAGAATGAACAGTGCAGTAGCAATAAATGCGAGAATATTTACTTCCATAATTTCATCCTTTCATTTTTCTTTAATTCGCAATAACTCGGGATTTAATCCCATAGAGATGATAAATCTTTTGTCTGTAAATTCAATGGGATGAATTACATCGAGATATAATCGAATCGGATCAATATCATGAATAACAATATCTGACAAATTGATTCATCGTCAAGAATTGAATAGTATAACATAGGAAGATCTTTTATCCATACCGAATTCCAAAGTCAATTTTGATACAATCAAAAATCCATTTACTTCTTTACTTTATTTTTTATTTATATTTTTCATTCTTTTATATTTTTATAATATAAAAATTAGCGCCCTCCTTGTACAATCATTTGATGAAGTATCATCTAACCACTTTTCCACTTACCATTGGTTACAAACAATAGAAGAAATTCAAAAAAATAACAAAGAAAAGAGATTCCTGTTAGCAATGAAATTCTACTGTTTGTACTCCCTTTCACAGAACAGAAATATGGAAGGATGAATTGATGTATTTTTTTATTGGATATTGGATTTGGATCCATCGGGATCGGGACTGACGGGGCTCGAACCCGCAGCTTCCGCCTTGACAGGGCGGTGCTCTGACCAATTGAACTACAATCCCAAGAAAATAACATAATAAAATTAAGGTGTACAGTATACATATTCTTATGATTTTATTCAAATACTTTCGATATGGATATGAACTTTAGCAAGAGAGGCAGTGATTACTAATAATCTTTTCGTTATTTCCAAATTAATTGGATAGTCAATCTTTCAATGAAACAAGGTCCTTTTTTCTTTACTCTTTTCTTTAGACTTTACACTTCCAGATCTTGATATGAATCTAGATCTTTAGCAAAGATCAAAACTTGTTGGAAAAAGAATAAATAAAAAATAAATAGAGTAAATAAATAGCGATAGGGGTAAAGATAAGATATATCAATATCAGAAAATTTGATCAGAGATTTTGACTTTTTTCTATTGGGATCGATGATTTCTGGAACAACAAAGGCTTATATCATTTCATGGTGGATCGGCGAATTATTGGGCCGAGCTGGATTTGAACCAGCGTAGACATATTGCCAACGAATTTACAGTCCGTCCCCATTAACCGCTCGGGCATCGACCCGGAAAGAATCAATCCAGGCTTAGTGATAATCCACGATCAACTTCCTTTTGTAGTACCCTACCCCCAGGGGAAGTCGAATCCCCGCTGCCTCCTTGAAAGAGAGATGTCCTGAACCGCTAGACGATGGGGGCATACTTGCCCAACCGTCATCATACTATGATCATAGTATGAATAGTTTTTTGAAATTGTCAATATAATGGAATCATATGACTCAATGCGAAGGATCCTTCTGTCTTTCACGATTATATATATATAATCTTTTGATTATTTAGATTCCTGAATCGTTATCGTTCATTCTAATTCTAATCGACATTTTATAATTCGATAAATAAATCTATTTCATTTTTTTTTCTTAAAATTTTTAATTTTAATAATATTATTTTTAATTTTAATAATATTATTAATAATTTCAATAATTATTAATAATATTAATATTAGTAATATTATTTATTTTTAATAAATCTTATTTTAATTTGATTTAGTTTGGGAGACAAGCTGAATCGCTTTATTTTATTAATGATTCGATGAAATATTTGGGATCTAGGTTGAATTGGTAGGTACATGTATCAATGAAATGCCTTTCGTTATGATGGCAATTAGGATCTGTCTTGAAAGAATTCCTTGCATTGATTGATATTTATGAAATCAAATATCATTAAACCTCCTTTTTTTTTACTTATACTTACAAGTATATCCTATACTCATTATGTAAATAAGATTTATCGTTCCTGAGTGAACCACTATAACGTTTAAAATATATTATAACGTATAAGATGTATTTATATACATATAACATATAATATGGATATACACTAAACACATAGTGACTAGTGGCTTATTCAGGAATTGAATCAAATATGCCCTTTTAACTCAGTGGTAGAGTAACGCCATGGTAAGGCGTAAGTCATCGGTTCAAATCCGATAAGGGGCTTTAGTTTTTTCATAAAACTACCGCGGTAGTATTCATATTTATTAAGTAATAAAAATATTATTAATATTTTTATTACTTAATAAATAAGTAAGAAACCTTATTAATTATACTATACTAAATAGTATAGTAATTAGAGTTATAAGGTTGAACATTTCCTATTATGTTTATTATAATAATATTTTATATTATTAATGATATAATGACTAGTATTAAGTTTAGACTGAAAAATAATAAGTTGTCTACTTGAATCGACAAATATTTCTATTTTTTATTATTGCAATAAAATCAATTAGAAATCAACAAAAGAAAAAAGTAAGTGGACCTAACCCATTGAATCATAACTATATCCACTATTCTGATATTAAAATTAAAAATTGGAACAGTGGATCTTTTTTTTTCATTTTCATATTTCTTTGGACTAGGCGGTAATCTGTCGATATTGCCGATTAAATCTTCTTGTTCCTAGATGTTCTGTTCTATAAAAGGAATAAATTGCTATTCCCTTCCTTTCCAGAAAAGGTTTTATTCCAAGTCACAACATAAGAGATGTTTTAACTATATTTTATTCTATGTTTTATTCCAGAACACAAGACAAGATCCATTTATATCGTATTATTTATATCTTAGAGACTTATATATATATCATATCGTAGTCTCATGTATCAAATATTTACATCTAATCTATATGGATGGATACGATATTTTTGTTCTGACAATGTGATGAAAATGGGTGCGAGAAAGATACTTTTATTTATAGTCTCCTTATTATATTTTAATTGAATATTGTATTGAATTTCCTAATAGGAATCTTTTGAAAAGAAAATATAAAGAATAAAAAAGTAATAAAGTAATCAAAGTATATGATACTGAAATAGTTTAATAC